CGGATTCTGTATCTATTAGAATTATGTATTAGAATAAAATAAAGAGTAGTTATTACATTACAATAAAGAAACAATAAAGAAGGAGGATTCAAAATGCGAGATCTAAAAACATATCTATCCGTGGCACCGTTAATAAGTACTCTATGGTTTGCGTCTTTAGCAGGCCTATTGATAGAGATCAATCGTTTTTTCCCCGATGGATTGACATTGCCTTTTTTTTCATTCTAGTTATCAACGCGTGGGGGAGAGGGTGAAGAAGATTAGAGATAAAATTAAATATCTGTGATTACTACCCCCCTCCTCTTTTTTTTATTTAATTTGAATAAGTTAGAAAAGAAAAAAAAGTGGATTCAACTTCAGTAAAACTCGGAACTCGGGGTCCGCGCTTCCAGTGAAAGTAACTTCAATTAAATTAAAATTAAGAGAAGGTAGTTAGAAATGTAGTTAGTGTAACAGTATTCTACAAGACGCTTAAATGAATTACTGTGATTCTCATCGAAACTTCTAATTGAGATAGAGTTTCAAATCTTTGTATTACTTATTATTAATATAATTAGAACTATATTAGTTGCAATGAAATTTTTGATAATTTGGATTTCGAGTTAGCAACTTCACTTCTTTTTCCTTCCTTTCTTCGTTCCTTCAGATCGGAAAATAGAAGAGTTGAATGAATAAAAAATCCCAAAATCCCAAGGAGGTTTATGGCCAAGGGGAAAGATGTTCGAGTAAGGATTATTTTAGAATGTACCGGTTGTGTTCGAAAGAATGTTAATAAGAAATCAACAGGCATTTCGAGATATATTACGCAAAAGAATCGACACAATACGCCCAGTCGATTGGAATTGAGAAAATTCTGTCCCTATTGTTACAAACATACAATTCACGGGGAGATAAAGAAATAGATGGAATCTATCGCTTGCGTGTCACCTTTTCAAGGAAGATGACAATGATATAAAGAAGATATTAAGTATAGAATAATATAGTATAGAAAGAATACTATAGAATCTTATCGAATATATATTATCTTACTATAATATAATAATATAATAAATATATTATGCATAGAATATATTATCCTATAATATAATAATATAATAAATATATTATGCATAGAATATATTATCCTATAATATATTACGCTAATATATATTCGAAATTCGAATTCTATCTATTTCTATATATAGATAAATAGAATATATAGATAAATAGAAATAACTAGATTTTAAATAAATATTTTAAATAAATAGAGAAATATATTCTATTGAATAGGAATATATTCTATTAATTAAAATATTCTATTAAATAGAATATTATTATATTAATAGAAATATATAATTAGAAATATATAATTAGAATAATAAAAATAAAATAATAAAAATGAAAATAATTAAATATTAATTATTTAATTAAAATTTAATATAATTAAAAAAAAAATATTAAATAATAAATATTCAATATAGAATTAAATATATATATATATAAAATATAAATTAAATAAAAAAAAAAACAAATCCTATTTCTGAATTCGAAATCATTTTTGATCCAATTGAACGAAATAGGATTTTTGAAATAAGGAATAAACAAACCATGGATAAATCCAAACGACTTTTCCCTAAGTCCAAGCGATCTTTTCGTAAGCGTTTGCCCCCGATCCAATCGGGGGATCGAATTGATTATAGAAACATGAGTTTAATTAGTCGATTTATTAGTGAACAAGGAAAAATATTATCTAGACGGGTGAATAGATTGAGTTTAAAACAACAACGATTAATTACTATTGCTATAAAACAAGCTCGTATTTTATCTTTGTTACCTTTTCTTAATAATGAAAAACAATTTGAAAAAAAGCGAGTTGGTCACTCTAACTACTGATCTTAGAACCAGCAAGCAAAATAGGCTTACTCAAATTGAAATGGGATCACAATTCCAATTCGAATTGAACCATAGATTGATGTTTTGTTCAAAAAAAAAAAAATGAAAATCCAAATTTGATTTTCGTGTCGTAAGAAAAAAAACGAATTGGGGGAGAAGAAACGTTTTTTTTATTGAATGTTTTGTTTAGTTTGACTACTTTACTTGATCATATTATCATCATATTTTATCGTACGAGTTTCTATTCTATCTTCCCGGAATTTCTTTTCAAGAAATTCCATGTAAAAAATTCTATGGATTCCTTACAATTTCCTTATTTTCTAATGTCATTGGAAATCGTATAAAGACAATTCCTATTTAATATAGCTATTTGTGCAAGTATTTTACGATTAAGAAGCAATTGTCTCTTGTACAGATTATTTATTAATCTGCTATAACTATAAGATACCCTGTTTTCGCGAATTATTGCATTTATCCGAGTGACCCACAAACGACGAAAAGTTCTTTTCTGTCTATCTCTATCCCGATGAGCCGAAACCAAAGCTCTTATTTTTTGTTGAGTAATACTTCGAGTAAGTCTTGAATGAGCCCCGCGAAAGCTTGATACGAATAAACGAATTTTTGTTCTACGTCTACGGGCTATATATCCTCGTCTAATTCTGGTCATTGAGTACACGAAACTTTGATGAATAACTAATTGCTTTCTTTTCTTTCAGTTATTCTTTTTCCCCTTTTCTATAATAACAAAACGGATTTTTCCAATGTATAAAATAATAATTCCAACGGCTTTTGCTACTATAACCTTCCCAACCACGATTTTTTCTTTTTTTTTTTGGAGACATTTCGTCTCGAAATAAGAATAAGAAACTGTATTGATATTAGGTCTCAAACACAAACAAAAATATAATAAATAAGCAGTAAATAGAAATAGATAAATAGTGGGTTCCATAGTTTCTATGGTTACTTTTCTTAAACGGTGAGGTCTTCTCTATACACCGGAGCCCCTCCTGCATTTAATCATTGAATCAATGCTATTGTTAACGTGTACAGTTCACATTCTTTTGCTCTACCTATGAATTCTCCAGTAATAGGTCTTTCACAAGGAAATCTATCTATTATAGTAACGGTATTTAATTATGAGGATTAGCTAATTCGTTGACCCTCTTAGTCCGTTCTTGCAAGAGTAGGGGCATAAATTTTCAGCCTGTTAACTTTTAATAAGATTTTCCCTGCTTAATGGATAATCATTTGTTACCAATGGGAAATTCTTTCTTGTTTTAAATTGAAAATTGAGGTGATTGAATTTGCACCAATGAAACCATAAATTTGATACACAATAGACGAATGTGATAGATCTTTTTTTTTTAGATAATGAAAGGAATTCTTCTATTCTATCCTATTCATCCGTACTGACACAGATAGTGGAAAAATTTTTTCTTTCTTTTGTCTCTTTTGTCCAAGCTCATGATCTAAACAAGTCGCACATACACCCTAGTACATGTTCCTCGGCGCTGAGGACATCCCCCAAGAGCGGGGGATTTGGTAACGTTTCTAATTGGCTGTCGTGTGTTTCTAATAAGTTGTTTAATAGTTGGCATTTTGAATCGTATGCATAATGGGCTGGTTTAGATCGATCGTAACCGTATGATTCTGAATTTTTTCTATATTAAATAATAGAATATTAAATTAATAGAATATTAAAAGAATATTAAATCGAAATTTCGGTAAAAAAAAATATCAAATCGCGATTTGCATGAAATTTCTTCTATTTCTTATGCAACTGCTATAAGATCAACAATTCCATGAGCTTGGGCTTCTGTTGCTGACATAAAAACATCTCTTTCCATGTCTTCGGATACAACCCATAAGGGTTTTCCCGTTCTTTGTGCATAAATCCTTGTGATGATTTCACGCAGTTTCAGCAGTTCTTCTGCTTCCAGGACAAATTCTGCTATTTGTGCCTGATAAAAACCAGCAATAGGTTGATGAATCATTACCCTGATCATATAAGAAAAAAAGGTTTAGTCTAGCTCTCATAATATAAATATTCTAATAAATAATAGAAATATAATAAATAAGAAGGGTCCGGGAAGAGATAAAAAAGAATAAGAAAAGACGATAGAATTGAACAACCGTACAGGCATTGTTATTGTTTGTACATTGCATACGGCTTCACACTAGAATTCACTTTTATTTTACCTTTCATCGAAAAAAATCTAGGCTTAAATCAGTAAATGCTCCAATAACCACCCTTTCCTTGGGAAGAGGTAAAAAGCAAAAATACTATGGTGGTCCCGTTGCTTTATTTTATCAGTGATTTAGCAATCCCAAAGTTTCTTTTTTTTTTTTAGTTGAAAAAAAAAAAGAATAATATTATATTAAATAATAATAGAACCTTTTTTTTGTACTCTTTCATAACATAAATAGTGTTAAGAGCCCTCCGGTGCGAAAACAAAAATGTTTGTGACGCTGAAAGAGGTTCCTGATAGAATAAAATCAGAAAGGCCCTTAATATCCCATACGACTCTTTCGATACATAATCTAATGTTTAAAAAAAATTTCTTATATCTATATCGAATTCGAAATGCCATGCTATTATTACTTAATATTTCTATTTCATATGGCGAAGGCATAGTTTTTTTTCTTTCAAATAAAAACCCATTGGCGCCAAGCATGAGGGAATGCTAAACGTTTGGTAATTTTTCCTCCGACCAGAATAAAAGATCCCATTGAAGCAGCTAATCCCATGCATATTGTTTGTACATCTGGTCGCACAAATTGCATAGTATCATAAATAGCTACTCCGGGTATTACCCATCCGCCAGGAGAGTTTATAAACAAATACAAATCTTTGGTCTCGCTCTCTATACTCAGATATACCATAAGACCAATAAGTTGATTCGAGATCTCACTATCAACACCTTGACCTAAAAAAAGTAACCTTTCTCGATAAAGTCGGTTGATTAGGATAAAATTCTATCCTCTAGAAACCGTACATGCACCTTTTGATGCATACGGTTCACCAAAAATAACGAAAATAAAAAAAAGAATCAATGTTTAGATTCTAGCCCTGCTTTTTTTTTGATAGTGAGTACTTTGTTAACCTTTATTTTGAATCTTTATTTTGAATGCGGGGTCTTTTCTTCTATTTTTTAAGAAAGATGAGTTTTGACGCGTTTACTTACAAAAAAATTAATTAAACTTATCAAATTAACTTCTTATTGATGTATTCGTTCATCGTGATTGAATTCAAATCACGATGGCATTCTCTTGTTCCTGAGTGGGCTTCTTCAATTCTTTTAGGTTTGTGCTCTACTCCGAGTAAAGATCTGCCCGATTTTTATTTGCACATATAGGGCAAATGCTCTAATACCGCGTCTTTTTGTTACAACTTCGTTTTTTTTAATTCATTTAACGTTTCTGTCAAATATTTGACGTATTTATTATATTATTTTATTCGATTGAATATGATTTTCAGTTCGAATCAAAATTTATAAAAAATTTCTAATATAGAATATGATACAAGTAGTAATGATAATAGATATATTACCAATTGGATTTGCTAAACGGAGTCTGGATATTTCATTTTGTTGGTCTAAACAAGGCAACCATAAAGTATTCTAATTGATAATATTAATTTGAGTACCTCAAAAGCATAGATTTAATTGAACTTGATTGCACTTCACGCTTCAAATTTTTGATGATTTAATCAATCTTTCTTGGGCGAAACAGAGGGATATCTCAATCGGGTGAGAGAACGGGGGAATTCCGTATGACCCAATATATCTGACAAGTCGCACTATAAGTCAATCCAAAGTGAATCGTCTTCTCCAGGATGTCGAAAAGGGACTTTTGGGACACCAATAGGCATTAAATGAAAGAAAAAAGATTAAGTACTCTATTTCACTTTGAGATGAAAACGTAAGAATGAATTTTTTGTTTTAAGAATATTGACCTTTATAATTTACTAATATTTTCGTAATATTTTGTAATATTTTATACGTGGATTTCTATTAGAATTTCTATTTAGAATTTCGAAAAATTTTATAAAAATAGAAAAAAGAAATATATAAAATATTAAGGAAGACAAATCGAATAGAGTCAAATTATTACGAATAAGTCCTTTGAATGATGAACAAATTTCTATGTGTTCGTTCATAGAAAATGGAGTCAGCTACCCGTTGCATATTGGTACTTATCGGGTATAAAATAGATTTGCTTCTCTTTTTTTTGTTCCTACAAACAGAATTGTTATATTATTACTAAAATAATTACTAAAATACTAAAAAAAAAAAAAATAGTAATTCTTTCTCCACTTAAAAAGGGAGATCCATAACATAGTTTTTCCAGTGCAATAAAGTTACATAGTGTTTATTTTTCGTGAATAAAGGGGTATTTCCATGGGTTTGCCTTGGTATCGTGTTCATACCGTCGTATTGAATGATCCCGGTCGTTTGCTGTCTGTCCATATAATGCATACAGCGTTGGTTGCTGGTTGGGCTGGTTCGATGGCTCTATATGAATTAGCAGTTTTTGATCCCTCTGACCCCGTTCTTGATCCGATGTGGAGACAAGGTATGTTCGTTATACCGTTCATGACTCGTTTAGGAATAACCAATTCGTGGGGTGGTTGGAATATCACAGGAGTAACTATAAGCAATCCGGGTATTTGGAGTTATGAAGGTGTGGCTGGGGCGCATATTGTGTTTTCTGGCTTGTGTTTCTTAGCAGCTATTTGGCATTGGGTGTATTGGGATCTAGAAATATTTTTTGATGAGCGTACAGGAAAACCATCTTTGGATTTGCCCAAGATCTTTGGAATTCATTTATTTCTCTCAGGGGTAGCTTGCTTTGGGTTTGGCGCTTTTCATGTAACCGGATTGTATGGTCCTGGAATATGGGTCTCCGATCCTTATGGATTAACTGGAAAGGTACAACCAGTAAGTCCAGCATGGGGTGTGGAAGGTTTTGATCCCTTTGTTCCGGGAGGAATAGCTTCTCATCATATTGCAGCGGGTACATTGGGCATATTGGCGGGCCTATTTCATCTTAGCGTCCGTCCGCCCCAACGTTTATACAAAGGATTACGTATGGGAAATATTGAAACTGTCCTTTCCAGTAGTATCGCTGCTGTCTTTTTTGCAGCGTTTGTTGTTGCTGGAACTATGTGGTATGGTTCAGCAACTACCCCGATTGAATTATTTGGTCCCACTCGTTATCAATGGGATCAAGGATACTTCCAGCAAGAAATATATCGAAGAGTTAGTGCCGGGCTAGCCGAAAAGCAAAATTTATCCGAAGCTTGGTCTAAAATTCCCGAAAAATTAACTTTTTATGATTACATTGGCAATAATCCTGCAAAAGGTGGATTGTTCAGAGCAGGTTCGATGGACAACGGGGATGGAATAGCTGTTGGATGGTTAGGACATCCTATCTTTAGAGATAAAGAAGGGCGTGAACTTTTTGTACGCCGTATGCCTACTTTTTTTGAAACATTTCCAGTTGTTTTGGTAGACGGAGATGGGATTGTTAGAGCCGATGTTCCTTTTCGAAGGGCAGAGTCGAAGTATAGTGTCGAACAAGTAGGTGTAACTGTTGAGTTCTATGGTGGTGAACTAAATGGAGTCA